TACATATTCATTCAAAAAAAGTTATATGTTTTGACTGAAGTTAGATAATAGAGTTATTTTTTTTTTATGTATTATTTTTTTATGATTAATTTCTTAAAGAGTTTTTCAATGAATCCGTTACGTGAATTCTGAATCCTGAGATGGTGCAGATGCCAAAGACGATGAATTGAGTTCTTTTTATCTTTCTCTATTTTTGTTCATACCCCCTATAATGATTGATAATTCACAAATTTTCAATTGAATTTTTTTGATTCTTGGAACTAGTTATCTTTCTCTATTTCTTTAAAAAATTTTTAAATTGAAACTTAGGGAAGTACTTTAGAAACATATGTATAAAAAAACATATTTTATTGAGTCCCTTCATGCCTACTATAACTAGTTATTTCGGTTTTCTACTAGCAGCTTTAACTATAACCTCAGTTCTATTTATTGGTCTAAGCAAAATACGACTTATTTGAAATTAATTGAATGAAGATTTTTTTATAAAAAAGAATTTCGGTGGTATTTCGTATGTTCGATAGTTCCTTACCGTATTAATTACCCAATTTTGGTCATTGAGATTCATCGGCAATACAGATTAAGAGCTAGGAATAGATAGTACCTCTCTTTTCTCCCTTTCAAAAATGAAAACAAAAGAAAATTGAAATGATTGAAGTTTTTTTATTTGGAATCGTCTTAGGTCTAATTCCTATTACTTTGGCTGGCTTATTCGTAACTGCTTATTTACAATACAGACGTGGTGATCAGTTGGACTTTTGATTAATTAACATCTCTTTTTTTTGACTGACCTCCTTCTTGCTTTCATATGCGGGAGGTCTAATTCAGATTGCTGCTCAATGCTTTGCGAACAGTGGAATTTTGACACAATCTAATAAACAAGAGTGAAATCACGCTCTGTAGGATTTGAACCTACGACATTGGGTTTTGGAGACCCACGTTCTACCGAACTGAACTAAGAGCGTTTTTCTTGTTTTTTCTAAAAAAGGAAAAGGCTAGAAAGAGGACATTCTTTAACCCGAATCGATTTTGTACGTATATACTATATCATAGTATATCATAAATTTCAGAATTATATGTATGTCCAATTTTATTAAAAAAAGATAGATCTAAAATAGATCCCTCGTTACTGCTCTTCTGAGCAGTAATAGGTAGGGATGACAGGATTTGAACCCGTGACATTTTGTACCCAAAACAAACGCGCTACCAAGCTGCGCTACATCCCTTTCAATTGGTTTACAGTGTCATTGTAGAGAATTCCTGTCTTGTTTTCCACATCCTTCTTCTTTTTTTATTGGTATATCAAATTCATTTCTTCTTTTTTTGCTCATATCAGATAACAAACATATAATTCAAAAAAATGGCTTTTTTTACGAAAATTCTTTCAATTTTACATAAATAGGCGTTTACATTTGAAAATGGAATCTATAAGATCGGTCTAGTAGACAATATTTCAATTCTAATTTTGAAAGTGTGGGGCGGAAGTTACGTATACAAATACAAGAACTTCTTAACTACATGTACATCTGTAGTTATATATATTACTATATATAATGTAATACAATAAAGAAGGAGGATTTCAAATGCGAGATCTAAAAACATATCTTTCCGTAGCACCGGTACTAAGTACTCTATGGTTCGGTTCGTTAGCAGGTTTATTAATAGAGATTAATCGTTTATTTCCGGATGCATTAACATTTCCCTTTTTTTAATTCTAGTTATTAATATCAGAAAGAGGTGAAAAATTTTAGAGATACAATCAACGATCGGGGACTAACCCCCTTTTTTTTTTCTAATTCATTCTAAAAAAAAATTAGAAAAAAAAAAGGGGGGGCGCAAGGTCATAAAAACGAGGGTTCAGGATCCAATTAAATTAGTAATAGAACGAAAAAAAGTGTTGCTAGGGGAAGAGTATCCTATGAGATACTTAAAAAAAATACTGTACAAAGATTTTAAATATAGTTTTCACAAAATCATTGTATTGCTTATTATTTGATTTTTATTTAATTACTAATTAATATTCATTGCAACGAAATATTTCAGAATTTTTTTTAGTTAACAGCTTCTATTTTTTTGGTTCTTGTTCTTTCTGGATCCTAAAATTAAAATAGAAGATTGGGGTGAATCATAAATCCAAAGGAGGTTTCATGGCCAAGGGTAAAGATGTTCGAGTAACAATTATTTTGGAATGTACCAGTTGTGTTCGAAATGATATTAAGAAAGAATCAGCGGGAATTTCCAGATATATTACTCAAAAGAATCGGCATAACACCCCTAGTCGATTGGAATTGAGAAAATTCTGCGCCTATTGTTATAAACATACAATTCACGGGGAAATCAAGAAATAGATGAAATTGAGTGCTTGTATGTCAATTTTTATTTTAAGAACAGGAATAATGCTAGTATCTATATTATCTATATATTATTACATATATATATATAAATATAAACAACTAAATCAATAGAAAGAAATCTAATCCTATATTCTTAATTCTATATAGAAACTCTATCCTATATAGAAATAGAAATCGTTTTTATTTTGATCCGATCAAAATAGGATTAGAGATAAGGAATAAAAAAATTATGAATAAATCTAAGCGACTTTTTACTAAATCCAAGCGATCTTTTCGTAGGCGTTTGCCCCCGATCCAATCGGGGGATCGAATTGATTATAGAAACATGAGTTTAATTAGTCGATTTATTAGTGAACAAGGAAAAATATTATCTAGACGGGTGAATAGAGTGACTTTAAAACAACAACGATTAATCACTATTGCTATAAAACAAGCTCGTATTTTATCTTTGTTACCTTTTCTTAATAATCAGAAACAATTTGAAAGAAGTGAGTCGACCCCTAGAACTACTAGCCTTAGAACCAGAAAAAAATAGACTTATTCTTCAATTGAATAACAATTCCAATCTGAAGGAATTAAAAAAGAGATTAATATTTTGTTCGAAAAATCCAATCAAGAATCAAAAATTGATTGTTACGTCTGTGTCTGTCATAAAAAAGAAAAGAATCGTCGAAAAGAAAAAGAATCAATCTTTTTTTAGCGACTATATACTCTCGTTTTGTTTTGACGACTTTTTTTTATAATACTAATTTCTACTCTACCTTCCCCGAGCTCATTCTCTTTAGAACTCTATTTCAAATATTTTAGTGGATTTCTTTCAACCCCCTTAGTTTTTTATCTCATTCGAAATCGTATAAAGACAACTCCTATTTAATAGAGCTATTTGTGCAAGTATTTTCCGATTAAGAAGTAATTGCTTCTTGTACAGATTGTGTATGAATCGGTTATAACTATAGAATACCCCCGTTTCGTGAATTACGGCATTTATTCGAGTGATCCATAAACGGCGAAAATCTCTTTTTCTTTTACCCCTATCCCGATGAGCCGAAACTAAAGCTCTTATTCTCTGTTGAGTCATAGTTCGTGTAAGTCGTGAATGAGCCCCTCGAAAGCTTGATGCAAATAAACGAAGTTTTGTTCTACGCCTCCGAGCTATATATCCGCGTTTAATTCTAGTCATTGAATAAATCAAACTTTGATGAATAACTAATTCTTTTTTTAGTTATTCTTTTTCCCTTTACTAGTCTATTAATAACCAAACGAGTTATTCCAATGTATAAAAAAAAAATTCCAATGGCTTTTGCTACTCTAACCTTCCCCACCACTATTTTTTGATAGGTATTTTCCTTTGCTTTGAAAGGATAAATTTCCTTGATGCTTGATATAAAAAAATAGAATAACTACAAAAAGTAGTAAATAGAAATGGATAAATAGTGGGTTCCATCGTTTCTATGGTTACTTCTAAAACGGTGAGGTCCTCTCTATACACCGGAGCTCCTTCTTTTAATTAATCAATACTATTGGTAACTTGTACAATTCACATTCTTTGGCTCTACCCCATGAATATTCCAGTAATAGGTCTTTCACAATGAGATCCACTTTATACAGTAACGGTATTTCATTTTTAAAATTGATTTGGTCGTTTACCCTGTTAGTCCGTTCTTTTCTTTCAAGAGTGGAATCTTTTTTCTTTTTAATAAAAAATGGAATTTCCCCCGCTTAATGGATAACCATTTGTTATCATTGGGGGTTTTCTAAAAAATGGAGTTGATTGGATTTGCACCAATGTAAACCATAAGTTTCAGACACAATAGAAGATATGAACGATCTATCTTTTTTAAATAATGAATCGAGTTCCTCCATTCTATTTTATTCACAGGTACTGATCCTTGATATTTCAAAAAGAATTTCCTTTTTGCAGTCTATGATCTAAACGAGTCGCACATACACCCGAGTACATGTTCCTCGTCGCTGAGGGCATCCCCGAAGCGCTGGGGATTTCGTGACATTTCGGATTGGCTGTCTTGTATTTCTAATAAGTTGTTTAATGGTTGGCATACGGAATCATATAAATAATGGGCTGGTTTAGATTAGTTCTAACCGGTTAATTCTGAATTACTTCTCTTCAAGATTCTCTTCAATATATATTTTTTTTTATTGAAGAGAATATGAAACTAAACCTTTAATCTAAAAAGATATAAAATTTAGAAATTGTAGATTTGCATGAAATCGCTCCTATTTTTTATTGAACCGCTACAAGATCAACAATTCCATGAGCTTGGGCTTCTGTTGCTGACATAAAAACATCCCTTTCCATGTCTTCGGATACAACCCAGATAGGTTTGCCCGTTCTTTGTACATAAACCCTTGTGATGGTTTCGCGAAGTTTTAGTAGTTCTTCCGCTTCCAAGATAAATTCTCCCGTTTGTGCCTCATAAAACGAACTAGCGGGTTGATGGATCATTACCCTGATGATATAATAAAAATAAAAAAGGTTCTTCTATTTCGCAGAATGAGGCGAGATAACCAAAAAAACAGAGAAAATTGAATAACCGTACAGGCTTTTTTTGTGCATTGCATACGGCTCCACAATGGAATTTATTTTTTTGACCTTTCCTTTTGGCGAAAGAAAACAAAATATAGGTTGTATTATACGCAGATCCAGAAATAATCCAATTACCATCCTTCTTTTTTGTAGGAGTTAAAAAAATACTATGATGGTTCCGTTGCTTTATATATCATTTTTTTGATTCGTCTATGATTCAGCAATCCCAAAGTGTCTTTTTTTTTTTAATATAAATTTTGTAAATAAGCTTCCGGTGTGAAAACAAAGTTTGTGACGCTGAGATGTGCCCGAATAGGTACGATATCATTTGAAAAACCCCTTCTTTATCTCATACTACTCTTTCAATATATAATCTCATTTTTTTTAATCTAAAAAATTTCATATCGAATTCGAAGTGCCATGCTATTATTACTTAACTAATTCATATTTCCGATGGCGAAGGCATAGTATTTTTTTTTCTCGAAAATAAAAAAACTCATTGGCGCCAAGCGTGAGGGAATGCTATACGTTTGGTAATTGCTCCCCCGACTAGGATAAAGGATGCTATTGAAGCGGCCAATCCCATGCATATTGTCTGTACATCGGGTCGCACAAATTGCATAGTATCATAAATAGCCATTCCAGATATTACCCATCCACCAGGAGAGTTTATAAACAAATAAAGATCTTTGGTATCCTTTTCTATACTGAGATATATCATAAGACTAATAAGTTGATTCGAAATTTCGGTATCAACGTCTTGGCCTAAAAAAAATAATCTTTCTCGATAAAGTCGGTTGATTAGGATAAAATTTTATTCCTTAGGAGCCGTACAGGCACCTTTTGATGCATACGGTTCAACAAAAATTGTGAAAAAACCAATGTGTCGATTCCAACCCCCTTTTTTTTCATAGAAGGTTTTTTTTTATAACTTATAACGGAAGGGCTTGCTCCCAAAAGTCAAAGAAAAAAGAAGTTTTGGCCCCTTTTATTAGATATTAAAATCTAATAATAAAACGATTGATTAAGCCGTTCAGACTAACTTGATTCATTGATATTTTTTTTTTCATCGAGATTCAATTGAAATGGCGATGATTTTTTCTTGTTCCTGAATGGGCTTCTTCCTTTTTTTATTCCATTTTTTAGGTTTATGCTCTACTCCGAGTAAAAGGAAAAATTTGCCCGATTTTGATTTGCACATATAGGACAAATGAACCAAATACCGCGTCTTTTTTTACTACTCCAATTTTTTTCAATTCATTTCTTTCACATGTCTTCTGTCAAATAGTCAACAAATTTTTCATTATATTATTTGATTTGAGCAACAGTTTTAGATCACCCTGTTTCAATTTTTTGATTTTTTAATAGAATTTTTTATCATAATTTTGCATATCATATAAGTAGTAATTATAAAAATATTATATATTAATTATCAATTGGGTTTTTGCTAAACGGAGCCTGGATACTTCATTTTATTAGTCCGATCACGTAAACCATAAAAAAGTTTTGATAATCTAATATCAATCTAAATACTCCCTGCATTTAATTCCACTTTATTTTTTGCGCTTCGCGTTACAAATTTTTGATAATTCAATCAATCTTTTTGGGCGAAACAGAGGATATCTCGATCGAGGGAGAAAATGGGGAAATCCCATATAGCCCAATATATCTGACAAGTCGCACTATATGTCAACCCAAGATGTATCTCCTTCTCCAGGACTTCGAAAAGGTACTTTTGGAACGCCAATAGGCATGAAATGAAAAAAAAAGAGAATGAAGTTCTCTATTTCACTTTGATGTGGAAACGTAAGACTGGGGTTTCGTTTTTTAATACTATTATCCTTTTTTCCTACTTTATTAAATTAATCATATTTAAATTAATCATATTTAATACATAAGTTGAATAAGCTAAAATAAAATATAAAATAAAAGTAAAGTAAGAGAGAATGAATAAAAATAAAGGGAATTTTTTACGAACGGGTTTCTGAATGATGAACAACAATAGCTATCTTGGTTCATATAAAATAGAATTCACCCCCATTGCGTATTGGTACTTATCGGATATAGAATAGATCCGCTTCCCTTTTTTCCTATGAATCGAATTGTTCCATTATTACTAACAGAATAGAACAAATATTAATCCTTTCTCCGAAAAAATTACCTAAAAAAGGGGGGTCGGTAGCATAGTTTTTTCCAATGCAATAAAGTTACATAGTGTCTATTTTTCCTTGATAAAGGGGTATTTCCATGGGTTTGCCTTGGTATCGTGTTCATACTGTTGTATTGAATGATCCCGGTCGTTTGCTTTCTGTTCATATAATGCATACTGCTCTGGTTGCTGGTTGGGCCGGTTCGATGGCTCTATATGAATTAGCTGTTTTTGATCCCTCCGACCCCGTTCTTGATCCAATGTGGAGACAAGGTATGTTCGTTATACCTTTCATGACTCGTTTAGGAATAACCAATTCGTGGGGCGGTTGGAATATTACAGGAGGGACTATAACGAATCCGGGTCTTTGGAGTTACGAAGGGGTAGCCGGAGCACATATCGTGTTTTCTGGCTTGTGCTTCTTGGCAGCTATTTGGCATTGGGTCTATTGGGATCTAGAAATTTTTTGTGATGAACGTACAGGAAAACCTTCTTTGGATTTGCCCAAGATTTTTGGAATTCATTTATTTCTTTCAGGAGTGGCTTGCTTTGGTTTTGGCGCATTTCATGTAACAGGATTATATGGTCCTGGAATATGGGTATCCGACCCTTATGGACTAACCGGAAAGGTCCAACCCGTAAACCCGGCGTGGGGCGTGGAGGGTTTTGACCCTTTTGTTCCGGGAGGAATAGCCTCTCATCATATTGCAGCAGGGACGTTGGGTATATTAGCGGGCCTATTTCATCTTAGTGTTCGTCCGCCTCAACGTCTATACAAAGGATTACGTATGGGCAATATAGAAACCGTCCTTTCCAGTAGTATTGCTGCTGTCTTTTTTGCAGCTTTTGTTGTTGCTGGAACTATGTGGTATGGTTCTGCAACTACTCCCATCGAATTGTTTGGTCCTACTCGTTATCAATGGGATCAGGGATACTTTCAACAAGAAATATATCGAAGAGTTAGTGCTGGACTGGCTGAAAATCAAAGTTTCTCAGAAGCTTGGTCTAAAATTCCTGAAAAATTAGCTTTTTATGATTATATTGGTAATAATCCAGCAAAAGGAGGGTTATTCCGAGCGGGTTCAATGGACAATGGGGATGGAATAGCTGTTGGATGGTTAGGACACCCCGTCTTTAGAAATAAAGAAGGGCGTGAACTTTTTGTACGCCGTATGCCTACCTTTTTTGAAACATTTCCGGTTGTTTTGGTAGACGGAGACGGAATTGTTAGAGCTGACGTCCCATTTCGAAGGGCAGAATCAAAATATAGTGTCGAACAAGTAGGTGTAACTGTTGAGTTTTATGGTGGTGAACTCAATGGGGTGAGTTATAGTGATCCCGCAACTGTGAAAAAATATGCTAGACGGGCTCAATTGGGTGAGATTTTTGAATTAGATCGTGCTACTTTGAAATCCGATGGTGTTTTTCGTAGCAGTCCACGAGGTTGGTTTACTTTTGGACATGCTTCGTTTGCTCTACTTTTCTTCTTTGGACACATTTGGCATGGTTCTAGAACCCTCTTCCGAGATGTTTTTGCTGGGATTGATCCAGATTTGGATGCTCAAGTGGAATTTGGGGCATTCCAAAAACTTGGAGATCCAACTACAAAAAGACAAGCAGTCTGATGCAACATTCCTTTTTTTCTTCTAGTTTCTGTTTGCGATTTTATTTAATGGGTAGGTTACCGTAGGAATCTTGATTTAAATCGCTGCCGTTTCTTTGACTCTTTTTCTTTCTTTCTTTATCCAGAGGGATAAACAAAACAGGTATGAAAGCTATAATTGTAAACCACGATCAAATTTATGGAAGCATTGGTTTATACATTTCTCTTAGTATCCACTTTAGGGATAATTTTTTTCGCTATTTTTTTTCGGGAACCACCTAAAATTTCAACTAAAAAATGAAATAATTTTTCATTATCTTCATTGACGTAATCAGCCTCCAAATATTTGGAGGCTGATTACGTCAACTAGTCCCCGTGTTCCTCGAATGGATCTCTTAGTTGTTGAGAGGGTTGCCCAAAGGCAGTATATAGAGCATACCCAGTAAAACTTACAAGTAACCCAGATATAAAGATGGCGACTAGGGTTGCTGTTTCCATTATTATAGAATTGAAAGACCACAATGGATCTATGCTAAGATCGTTTATTTACAACGGAATGGTATACAAAGTCAACAGATCGTAATGAATACAAAATAAGATTTATGGCTACACAAACTGTTGAGGATAGTTCTAGATCTGGTCCAAGAAGCACTACTGTAGGGAAGTTATTGAAACCATTGAATTCCGAATATGGTAAAGTAGCTCCTGGATGGGGAACGACGCCTTTGATGGGTGTTGCAATGGCTCTATTTGCGGTATTCCTATCTATTATTTTGGAGATTTATAATTCTTCTGTTCTACTGGATGGAATTTCAATGAATTAGATTCAGAAGAATCTTGACGTCCTAGCTTTTAGCTCGATACAAAAAAGTATGTAGGTCTAAAAATTTTAGCCTATTCTCCTTTGGTAGTTCGACCGCGAAATTTTTTTCTGCATTGTATATTTCCGGAATATGAGTGTGTGACTTGTTAGAATTGACCCTATGGATAGTACAGAGAATGCGGTCTGTCATCTTTATCAAGATGGTTTTACTTCGTCGGATATTCATTCGAGTATCCGGAGCACGAAATAGATCAAATAGATCACAAAGTATTCGAACTATGATTCATACTTAAATACTCAGACCTCGTAGCCGGACTTCTTTACGTTCTATCGTATAAACTTTAATAAATCAAAAAATTTTTCTGCTTTTAAACTCTTATTTGGATCATAAGGACAAACATTTCTTTGTATTTTATGTTTTTAGTCATTATAGCTATTTTTTGATTGAAAAAGTGATGATCCAATGGTTCTCACTCAGTGAACTTTGGATTTTGAAGGTTTCATTGAATTATCGTGGTTCTCGTATGAA